AGATCCTTTTTTATCAAACTACATACCCTTTAACATATTTTTTACTAGTCTCATGCAAGTTTTAAAGTTTGGGTGTATTTTTTTTTCAATTTTTCCTAAAAAAAGACTCAATTCATTAGGCAAAAGTTTACAAGGTATTTTATTACATGTAAATAAAATATAGAATGACTACAATAAAGGTATTTTAGGTTCTTTATTTCTTTTGATTTCTATCCCATAGCAGATGAGATATAAACAACGAGAACTAAGAGTTCCAAACCAAAAATTTGTGGTTTTACAAAGAGTGTATGGAAAAATTTTGTTATTTCGAGTCATTTTTGATAAAATTTTCACGGATCTTTGACGTATCTAGATTTATATTAAGATAATCTTTTAGAAAAAAATAGATAATGAATAAGAAATAAATAAGATAAGAAATAATAATTCGTTTTGAACAATAGATGTCTTTCACATCCAACTATAACAATGACTAACTTCTTCTTTTTTAAATGGCAGTTCCAAAAAAACGTACTTCGATATCAAAAAAGCGTATTCGTAAAAATATTTGGAAAAGGAAAGGATATTGGGCGGCATTAAAAGCTTTGTCATTAGGGAAATCTCTTTCTACCGGGAATTCAAAAAGTTTTTTTGTACGACAAACAAATAAGTCCTAAAATATTATATTGGAATAATTTGGAATGGATTTGACTAAAAAAATTGGATCAGTACTTTGTTAATTTAATATTCAATATTAAAGTTAAGATATTAAAGTTAATATATTTTAAAGTTAAGATATTAAAGTTAATATATTTTAAAGTTAATATATATAAAATAAACAATTGGCAGTTCCTATTCTAATCAATATGAAATAGACTCTTAATCTTATAAAAAGAAGAAGTATTCTTCTATAAAAATAAAACAGAATAATATAAAATAAATAAATATATTAAATAAATATATATATAATAAAATAAAATTTGTTTTTAGTATATTTTCATTCAGATTTTGGCGGTGGGGAGTCTTCTTTTCCCCATCGACCTTTACAAGAATAAATAATGAAAAAAAAAATTATATTTATCAGGAAGGGCAGATAGGATATTTTTAGTTCAAATTAATTAATTGTTCAAACTAATCCATTCTGTGTTAAAGATTTTTGGATCACTTTCTGACTTCTGACTTCTGAATTTATATATATTACTATACTATATTAAATTCAATTTATTTATTTTACAAATATATATCCAATTTTCAGCCCAATCAATAATACATAAAAGAACTAAATTGTTGAGATATTATGTACAAGTGGCAATTTGGATTAATCCAAAATAGACATATTTTAGATTCATTGATAAAATTGAGTTTGTGTTTCAAATGGAATTTTTTCAAATGGAATTTATTAAATCAGATAAACTCGAAATAATGACAATAAAAGAAAAAAGTTTTTTAGTCTATCGAAGAATTTTATAGTTGCAAGAGTTGTATTTTAGAATCGGCTAAACTACGTCAAAGTCCTAAAACCAGACATCTTAAAGAAACTACTGAACCTTTAAATTGACTTTTTTGAACTCTTTTTTTTCTTTACTAAAAAAAACTTATTTGAGTGAATTAACTTGTTCAATCTCGACGATTGAATATAAATAGGTTATTATGAGTTCGAGCAAGCCGCTATGGTGAAATCGGTAGACACGCTGCTCTTAGGAAGCAGTGCTAGAGCATCTCGGTTCGAGTCCGAGTAGCGGCATGTCATCTTCTAAAAGATATCAAATAGATCCTATAATAAAATTAAATTAAATTCCCAATTTATATTTCTTAATTAATACGGGGGGATCCCCCGTTTTTTCATTTTTATGATATTTTCAACTTTAGAGCATATATTAACTCATATTTCCTTTTCTATTGTTTCAATTGTAATTACAATTCATTTGATAAGCTTATTAGGCAATAAAATTAGAAAACCATATTATTCGTCAGAAAAGGGAATGATAGCTACTTTTTTATGTCTAACAGGATTGTTAATAACTCGTTGGATTGATTCGGGCCATTTTCCACTAAGTGATTTATACGAATCATTAATTTTTCTTTCATGGAGTTTCTCCCTTATTCATATAGTTCCTTATTTCAAAATAAGAAAAAATTATTTAACAACAATAACTGCCTCAAGTACTATTTTTACCCAAGGCTTTGCTACATCGGGTCTTTTAAATGAAATACATAAACCCACAATATTAGTACCTGCTCTACAATCGGAATGGTTAATAATGCACGTAAGTATGATGATATTGAGCTATGCGGCTCTTCTTTGTGGATCATTATTATCAGTAGCACTTCTAGTCATTACATTTAGAAAACTTTTTTATAGTTCTAAAAGTCAGAATTTATTAAAATTAAATGGGTCATTTTCTTTTGGTGAAATCGAATACACGAATGAAAGAAACAATATTTTTCAAAAAAAATCTTTTTTTTCTGTTAACAATTATTACAAGGCCCAATTGATTCAACAATTAGATTATTGGAGTTATCG